TTATCAAGCAAATAAAAAGTTATTCTATATATCAATCCTTACATCTCCTACTACTGGTGGGGTGACGGCTAGTTTTGGGATGTTGGGGGATATCATTATTTCCGAACCTAATGCATACATTGCATTTGCTGGGAAAAGAGTAATTGAACAAACATTGAATAAGACAGTACCGGAAGGTTCACAAGAGGCTGAATATTTATTCCATAAGGGCTTATTCGATCCAATCGTACCACGTAATCCTTTAAAGGGTGTTCTGAGTGAGTTATTTAAACTTCACGCTTTTTTTCCTTTGAATTCAAATTCAATTAAGTAGGTCCTTAAGTTAAATTAGTTAATTTAGTTGATTTGTAGCGAAAAATAGTTAGTTTGTCCGAATCAAAATCAACATTCTTCGAATGTATTTTTTTTTCTTTCGTGACATAAGATTGAATTTGAAATTGTATAAAGAATCATACGGATAATTCTTTTTTTTTTATACCGATATTCCCGATTACTATTCAGTAAACCTCTATTAACAAGATAAAAAAAGAAAAATCTTCCTTTTGATAAATTCAAATTAGGCAAAGGAAAATAAACTGAATTTCATCCTTCTTGCTGGGTTGCCTATGTATATATAATTCAAATATAGAAAATTCAAATAGAGATATAGAGTATCTTTCTACTCTATCTCCCAAGAATCCCTTTAATTCGAACGAATCTTTCAGGAATTTTTACTAAATTCTTTAGTTTATTAATTAAAAATTCTAATTAAATTCAATTTAAAAGACAAGAATGAATTATCATACATATATTTATATCTTTCGTGTAGAAAGACGAATAAGTCACATTTATTAAATTATAAATTCCTTGCACTTAGTATATTATATATACTCACTTAGATATACTTAGTATAATTATATACGAATTCTAATGTTATTTTTATAACAGGTACAAATATTAAATTGAGGTACCCATTCTATGACAACTCTCAACGACTTAAACTTACCCTCTATTTTTGTGCCTTTCGTGGGCTTAGTATTTCCGGCAATTGCAATGGCTTCTTTATCTCTTCATGTTCAAAAAAACAAGATTTTTTAGGGTCCAAATCTCATCTATTTTTTTCAACACTTAGATAATATCTATTTAATAAAATATGGTATAACGTGCAGCTTCCTCTGAACATAAAATAAATAAAGGAGCTCTTATGTATGCGTAAATAGATGAGTAAATGACTTATAGCTAATTTCAAATAGATCGGAATCAGGCGAATGTCTTAAATGTGAAGTCAACGTATCTATATGTATGTAGATATCTATAGGAGATCATAAAAGGGGGATTCTATTATTTTTGACCTAACCAATTAGATGAATTACTCCTAAAGGGTTACGTTACATCAGAACAGAATAGCGCTAGTTGATGAGAGTTTTTTCGGAAATAAAAAATAAAGTAAATTTGGATTTTTTTCTCAATTCCAATAAAATGCAACCGGATCTAGTATGAGTTGGCGATCAGAACATATATGGATAGAACTTAGAGTGGGGTCTCGAAAAATAAGTAATTTCTGCTGGGCCTTTATCCTTTTTTTAGGTTCATTAGGATTCGTATTGGTTGGAGCTTCAAGTTATCTCGGTAAGAATTTGATATCTTTAGTTCCGTCTCAGCAAATAATTTTTTTTCCACAAGGGATCGTGATGTCTTTCTACGGGATCGCAGGTCTCTTTATTAGTTCCTATTTGTGGTGCACAATTTCGTGGAATGTAGGTAGTGGCTATGATCGGTTCGATAGAAAAGAAGGAATAGTCTGTATTTTTCGTTGGGGATTTCCTGGAAAAAATCGTCGCATCTTCCTACGATTCCGTATGAAAGATATTCAGTCTATCAGAATAGAAGTTAAAGAGGGTATTTATGCTCGTCGTGTCCTTTATATGGAAATCAAAGGACAGGGGGCCATTCCTTTGACGCGTACTGATGAGAATTTGACTCCGCGAGAAATTGAGCAAAAAGCTTCTGAATTAGCCTATTTCTTGCGCGTGCCAATTGAAGTATTTTGAAATGAACTGAAGAATAACTTCTTTATCCGCGGCAAAGAAAAAATTCAAGAACTCAAAAGTTTTTAGTTTTTTTTAGAACGTTCATTCAAACTAAAATAGACGTATACAGAACATCCATAAAACGAAACTTTTTTTGTCCATGTCCACAAAAAGTTTTTTTTTATGTGTATGGAAATACATCCAACTCAATTCAGTAAAAAACAAGTAACAAACCAAAAGAATAGATTCATCTCATATAGCAAAAGATTTTGGAATAAAGAATTTCTCTTTTTTTTTTTTTCAATTTTTATTTTCAATATGAATTGACACGTTAGATACAGATGGATAATATCCTGTAAATTATCTCTCCTTTCTTTTTTTTTCTTTCTTTTGTGTTTATTAATGATCAAAGAATTGGATCTCTTCTAAGGATAACTTTTCTGTCTTTTTTTGCCGCTCATTTTTGACACAATATTCTTCATAAATAGAAATCTCTCTCCATTTTTTCCTGGACTATGACTGTGAGTGTAGCCGGCGAAATTTTTTTTGAAACCTTTCTTTGATAGACAGGAAAAGGGAAGTTCCTTTGGTTTGAAATTTGAATAATTAATATTCATTACTTGAATTGAAGTGATTCTTTCAGAGATTCATCAAAAGAGACTTCGAATTTGATCAATTGAAGTATCTGGAAACAAGATTTTTTATTATTTCTTCATTCGAATTCAAACAAAGTGGGCTCTCATTCTATTTCTGTATTCTTTCGAGATTCAAGGCCTAACCACTGAATCACAAAAAAAAAATAGGGAATAGATTCATAGGTTCAATTCCTTGTAATAGAACTTATGGTTGATAGAAATATTCGATCACATAGATTCGACGAATGAGGTGTTTTCATTAACAATTCCAATTCACAGGTGAAAAAATGGCAAAAAAGAAATCATTTCTTCCTTTTCTCTATCTTACATCTATAGTATTTTTGCCCTGGTGGATATCTTTATTATTTAATAAAAGTCTCGAATCTTGGATTATTAATTGGTGGAATATTAGACAATCCGAAACCTTTTTGACTGATATTCAAGAAAAAAGTATTCTAGAAAAATTCATAGAGTTAGAAGAACTCTTACTGTTGGACGAAATGATAAAAGAATACCCGGAAACACATCTACAAACGCCTCGTCTAGGAATCCATAAAGAAACGATCCAATTGATCAAAATGCACAATGAGGAGCATATTCATACGGTTTTGCACTTATCGACAAATATAATTTGTTTCATTATTTTAAGTGGTTATTCTATTCTGGCTAATGAAGAACTTGTTATTCTGAACTCTTGGGTTCAAGAATTCCTATATAACTTAAGTGACACAATAAAAGCTTTTTCTATTCTTTTATTAACTGATTTATGTATCGGATTCCATTCGCCCCATGGTTGGGAACTAATGATTGGCTATGTCTACAAAGATTTTGGATTTGCTCATAATGATCAAATTATATCTGGTCTTGTTTCCACTTTTCCAGTCATTCTAGATACAATTTTAAAATATTGGATCTTTCGTTATTTAAATCGTGTATCGCCATCACTTGTAGTGATTTATCATTCAATGAATGACTGATCCAACTCGAATATTTGTTATTTTGTACATAAGCAAAGCATTTAAAGACGTACTTACTCCCTTCTTTCTATCCATACGGGGATTTCCCCTACTCCTATATTCCAGTAAAATTATTTCAGTAAATAGCAGAATTGTGGATAGGGAACGATACAAGCGACCTACCTAATTTTATTGTAAAATTTTTGGGATCAATGATTGGACCATGCAAACTAAAAATACCCTTTTTTGGATAAAGAAAGAGATTACTCGATCTATTTCCGTATCGCTGATGATATATATCATAACTCGGGCATCCATTTCAAATGCATATCCCATTTTTGCGCAGCAGGGTTATGAAAATCCACGAGAAGCGACCGGACGTATTGTATGTGCTAATTGCCATTTAGCTAATAAGCCCGTGGATATTGAGGTTCCACAAGCGGTACTTCCTGATACTGTATTTGAAGCAGTTGTTCGAATTCCTTATGATATGCAAGTAAAACAAGTTCTTGCTAATGGTAAAAAAGGGGGGTTGAATGTGGGAGCTGTTCTTATTTTACCCGAGGGGTTTGAATTAGCCCCCCCTGATCGTATTTCGCCCGAGATGAAAGAAAAGATAGGCAATCTGTCTTTTCAAAGCTACCGCCCCACTAAAAAAAATATTCTTGTTATAGGTCCTGTTCCGGGTCAGAAATATAGTGAAATTACCTTTCCTATTCTCTCCCCGGACCCTGCTATTAATAAAGATGTTCACTTCTTAAAATACCCCATATATGTAGGTGGGAACAGAGGAAGGGGTCAGATTTATCCCGACGGGAGCAAGAGTAACAATACAGTTTATAACGCTACAGCGGCTGGTATAATAAGTAAAATCATACGAAAAGAAAAAGGAGGGTACGAAATAACCATAACGGATGCGTCGGATGGACGTCAAGTGGTTGATATTATCCCCCCAGGACCAGAACTTCTTGTTTCAGAGGGCGAATCTATCAAACTTGATCAGCCATTAACGAGTAATCCTAATGTGGGTGGGTTTGGTCAAGGGGATGCAGAAATAGTACTTCAAGATCCATTACGTGTTCAAGGACTTTTATTCTTCTTTGCATCTGTTATCTTGGCACAAATTTTTTTGGTTCTTAAGAAGAAACAGTTTGAGAAGGTTCAGTTGTCCGAAATGAATTTCTAGATTCGAAGATTTACCAATATTAATTTAAGTTCGTAAAAAGAATCAAACTCTTCTTGGCAATTTGGAGTAGCGTGACGTGACTATGTCGCTATTGTCTCAGATTTGAATGTTATAGAATATACTCAGATTTGAATGTTATAGAATATACTAAACATAAGATAAGGAGCTGGAGAATCCAAAGCAAAGTATTCTTCGTCCTCTTAGTCTTCGACAC